AATTGTTCTCTGATAGCACTTGCTCCTGTAGAGATTTCTCGATTTCGAAATGTCTCAAAACCTGGGGTAGTAAAAAAAAGCGGGATACTGTATTTCCGGGATTGGATTTCATATTCGAATGAACCTCGTAATCGTAAGAAAGTAGGTTTTTTTACTACGGGCCTAGCAAAAGAAAAATCGAGATAGGTTCCCATCGAATGGGATTCCCCCCTAAAAAATCGGACGTGAAGGTTTCCTCTCATCCGGCTAAAGTAGTTATACCAAATAAAGAAAGGGGTTCTTATTTTTAAACTTTGTTCAAAAAAACCCTACAAAAAGCTACTCCTTACTCAAGTTCCCAGTAAGGACCAATCTTTCATTGATTCATTCTTTTTTGACTTTAACAACTTTCTGAATTACTTTCAAATGGAAATGTGAAATTATTGAGTAGTCTACTTCCCCTCAAATAATGAATCCTCTTAAAGGAATATTTTGGGATTCATAAGGGATTTACTTGTCTATATATCGTTCCATTCGATCTTTTAGGCCCCCACTCACCTCGATGGTTATGCCGTAATGCCCCTTGAAGCATATATGCGATAGATAGACTCCTGTCACCATGCCATATTTGTTTGCTTGAACAGAACTTCTCTCTAAAAGAAACGGAATAGCCAATTCGTAGAATTGGTCTTTTTTTTTCACGAGGTATAACGAGCAATTCCTATTTATCTCTTACGGAATCGGCCATGGATCAATACCCCTTCCATTTGGAAGTATTGAATACGCCCATAATTCTGAGCTTCATGTTACTCCTCCAAAGACACATGTCAGAATCGGGGGCATCCCAATCAGATTGAATGGGATGACAGTTTCTTATTATGAATCTGTAAAATGAAAATTTCGATCAAATCACACATCGCAGTATACTAGGCCTTCTAATTCCTTAAGAGGTTTATCTAAAAGATTCGCAATATAACTAGGAAGACGTTTCAAATACCACACATGAGTCACTGGACATGCGAGTTTGATGTATCCCATTTGATATCTTCGTATCCGAGAATCCACAAATTCCACCCCACATTGTTCACAAAATTTCGGGTCTTCTTTTTCAGCCCTGATTACTCTATAATTTCCACAAGCACAAATTCCACTTTTTATAGGTCCAGAGATTCTTTCACAAAACAATCCATCTCTTTCCGGTTTATTGGTTTTGTAATGAAAAGTATAGGGTTTTGTCACCTCTCCAACTATCTCTCCATTAGGTAGGATTTTGTTGGCCCAAGCCTTTATTTGTTGAGGAGAAACTGGTCCAATTCGAAGTTGTTGATGTTTATACCGATCGATCATAGAATAGAAATTCTGATTCATTCAGATCAAGCTTCCTTCCTATTGATCTGGAAATTCTTCTCAGATACAAGGAAATGATTCAGTTCCAGAGCCAAAGACCGTAGTTCTCGAACGAGCAATCGAAAAGATTCTGGAGCATCCTCTGGGTTAGGTAGTGTTCCTCCAATGATCGTAGCACCAAGTACTTCTTGACGAGTTCTAATATGATCAGATTTATAAGTAAGCATCTCTTGTAAAATATGAGCAACACCAAATCCCTCTAGAGCCCAAACTTCCATTTCTCCTACTCGTTGTCCTCCTTGCTTGGCCCTTCCTCTAAGGGGTTGTTGTGTAACAAGTGTGTAATGTCCACTGGAACGCCCATGGATTTTATCATCAACTTGATGAATTAATTTCAGGATATAGGACTTTCCTATTAGAACAGGCTGTTCAAAAGGATCTCCTGTTCTTCCATCAAATATTCTGCTTTTTCCCGGATACTCGGGTTCAAATACCCATGGATTTTTTGTTTGTTTACTGGCTTCATATAATTCAGGAAACACTAGTTTTCTCGACGAATCTTGCTCATATCTCTCATCAAAAGGTGCTATTCTATAATGTCTCTTTAGAAGATCCCCAGCTAACCCGAGTGAGCATTCAAATATCTGTCCCACATTCATTCGTGAGGGTACTCCTAATGGGTTGAAGACCATATCAACAGTTGTTCCATCTTGCAAATAGGGCATATCTTGTCTAGGCAAAATTTTAGAAATGATACCTTTATTCCCATGTCTTCCAGCGACTTTATCACCTACTTTGATTTCACGTTTCTGTGAAATATATACACGAATTATTTCTGAATTATAACTAGAATCCCCTTTTTTCTTTTTCTGGATCCATCTCACATCAATAACGCGACCCCTTCCACCTACACTTATAGGTAGTTTTAAAGAAGTTTCTTTTGCCGTGGATACCTGAATGCCAAGTATGGCTCGTAATAATCTATCCTCGGGGGCATACGAGGATTCGTTCGCTGTTTGAGGCGTTAATTTACCTACTAAAATATCACCTGCTTCTATCCAAGATCCCAGCATCACAATTCCATTTCTGTCTAAATTGCGGAGTAAATGAGCCTCTAAATGCGGTATTTCTTTAGTGATTCTTTCAGGACCTTGGCTTGTCACATGAGTCTTAATTTCATATTTTCGGATGTGAAAAGAAGTATAAATATCTTCATATACCAGACGTTCGCTAATTAGTACTGCGTCTTCAGAATTGTAACCTTCCCATGGCATATGAGCTACTAATACGTTTTTTCCTAAGGCGAGTTCCCCGCTAACCGTAGCCGCACCGTCCGCTAAAATTTGTCCCTTTTTAATGTATTTACCTCGTTGAACCTTAGGTTTTTGATGCATACAAGTGTTTTTGTTAGAACATTGATACATAACTAATGGAATGTTTATAGTGTCACCATTACTTGAGAAAACAATCTTGTGAGTATCCGTATAAATGATCTTTCCCTCGTGTTCGGCTATAACTGAAAGCCCTGAATCTAGAGCCGTTTGGCGTTCCAGCCCAGTCCCAACAATGCACTTCTCGGACCGAGAAAGCGGAACTGCTTGGCGCTGCATATTAGAACTCATTAAAGCCCGATTTGCATCATTATGCTCGATAAAAGGAATAAGGGAAGCTCCAATAGAAAAATATTGGAAGGGAAAAATGCTTCTAAGATGAATCTGTTCCCATGCAATACTTAGGAATTCTTGACGATATCGAGCTGGAACAACCTGTTCTTCCTGAATACCCCGATTCAAGGCCAAAGAATTTCCTGCTGCTATCATATAATATTCATCTCTACTTGGTGATAAATAAATCATCTGCGTCTCTTTTGATTTATCAGATATTTCATAAAACGGACTATCTATAGATCCCCAATGACCAATTCTCACATGAATTGCTAAGGATCCAATAAGACCAACATTGATTCCTTCGGACGTGTCAATTGGGCAAATACGCCCATAGTGGCTCGGATGTATATCTCGTATCCGAAAACTAGCAGTTCGTCCTGTCAATCCTCCAGGACCCAAATAACTCAACTTTCGCCCATGAACGGTTTGTGTCAATGGATTAGTTCGATCAAAAACTTGAGATAAGGGGTGTAGGCCAAAAAACGATTCAAAAGTGGTTGTTAATGAGGTTGAAGTTACCAAATTTTCAGGAGTCGGTATCAATTTATGTCTGATTGCTCCACATATAGTTCTTTGAACCGCATTTTCTAAACGAACAAGAGCCAATCCGAATTGATCCTGTAACAGATCTGCTACAGAACGAATACGTTTATTTTTTAAGTGATTCATATCGTCAAGTGTGCCCATTCCAAATTTCATTCCGATCAAATGATCCGTAGCAGCCAATACATCTCGCGGTAACAAAAATGTATTGTTCTGAGGTATATCAAGATTTAGTCTCCGATTCATATTTCGTCGACCAATCTTTCCTAATTCACACCTTTGTTGAAAAAATTTATTTTGTAATTCCTTACATAAGGACTCAGAAAATACTGGATCCCCATCTACACAAGCAAATTGTTGATAAAACTCCAAAATAGCATTTTCTTTTGAACCAATCGTGTTTTTCTCGTTATCATTCGGGAAAGACAAGAAAACCTCAGGGTAACAAACATTATCTAGAATTTCTCTTAGATTCGAACCCATAGCTGATGATAGAACTAGAATAGATATTTTTTGTTTCCTACTCACACGGGCCCATATCCTTTCTTTTCCATCAATTTCTAATTCTAATCTTCCTCCCCAATCTGATATTATAGTACTGGTATAGACAGAAATTTCTTTATGGTCCAATTCTGAACGGTAGTAAATACCGGGGCTTTGCAATATTTGATTGATTACAATTCTGTATATTCCATTTACTATAAAAGTTCCCAGGGAATTCATTAGAGGAATGTTTCCAATAAAAACGGTTTGTTCTTGCATATCTCTACCGCTTTTCCAAATTAATCCCGCGGGGACATATAATTCAGAAGAATATGTGAGTGATTCAGACACAGCATCTCTTTCTTTTATCAAGGGTTCTACCAATTGATATCGTTCCACAAATAATTTAAATTCAATTTCTTGATCTGTATCTTCAATTTTTGGAAACTTATCCAATTCTTCCGTCAAGCCTTGATTAATGAACCTACAAAATCCCTCAAATTGGATCTGACTAAATCCAGGTATTGTGGACATTCCCTCATTTCTATTACGGAGCATCTTAATCTTAAGTTTCCTCTTTATAGAATAAATCCCATTATTGTAGTATTGGCTCACTCTTCATCGAACTAACCATCCGGATCGATCTAGCAATGATGGAATGTATATTATGTTTACTGAATCACATGAAATTTGAGCCAACTCCATATCTATATTTTATATGTATGAACGGAGACAAGATGGAGGAATGAAGATAATTTTCGGCACAAGTTAGAATTTGCGACAGGTACAAATAGAAATGAATTGATAAAACACCCCCCCCCAAAAAAAAAATCTGCCACTCACATTACACTTATAGAGTCTTATATAGAATATCAAAATTGATCCAATTTCTGCCTATTATTATGATATTACGATCAGATTGGGTACCAAAAAAATAAATGGATTCACGATTTCATCCGCTTTTCTATTCATTAGAGAAGATATTCAATGACAAATTGAAGCACGATAATTCTCTACAGGTATATGTGCATAAGAGAGACTCAACTCGGTATCTATCTGTTCTGTGTAACAATTTTTGTTCTGGGGTTTACATATACACATATATGTTGTTATAATTGAGATTGAAAAGGATTTCAATTCTTTTTTAAAAAGAATTGATTAGTCGTAAATAAATTTTCTTTATGCCATTAAGGAAATACGATTTGAGATACAAATTTAAGAATCGTTCACTAATTCAAAGAAAATCAAAAATGGATTTCCGACTGAAAAATTCAGGGCAGGAACCATTACCCATTTTCTTTGAATAAAAAAAAAAAATGACTAATTATTAATTATTATAGTAATTAGTATAGTAATAGTATTAGTAATAGAATATATATAATAGAATATAGATAGAATATAGATAAAATTTTTATCCATTTTTGATCGAATTTGGCGGCATGGCCAAGTGGTAAGGCGGGGGACTGCAAATCCTTTATCCCCAGTTCAAATCCGGGTGTCGCCTGATGAACAAATTGGGATTTATTATCCTGCTGATTTAATCGACGAATTCTTGTTCCGCAATCTGAGGGTTTCTAAAGGACACTCCTTTTTTGTTCCTAGGATTGAAGAGGAGATTATACGAAAGACGATGAAGACTTCCTAATTATCTTACACTACCTATACTAAGGTAGTGTCTACTAACTCTGTCTGGAATTAGATTGGATAGGACGATAGGAAATCCATTTATAGGAAGTTTTGAAAGGACTGAACTGAAGATATCCAGACTCACGAGAGGCTCTGAGTGCTCAGACATTCAATGTGAATGGTTGGTCGGCTCTTATTCTTATAGAGTAAAACTAAAACGTTGAAAAACCAAAAATTGTATTTGCCGGGGGATTACAAAAAAAAAAAGAATGTATGTAATAGCGGTAGTGGCGTTTCCTGATTCTTTCACAGAAAGACAATAAGACTTATAAAAAATCGGAAATAAAATATAAAATATAGGTATCTGAGAAAATAGATAGTTATCTATCTTGATGGTATATTTGTATGCCTTTTCTTTTGTTTATGAAAGAAAGGTAACAAAACAATAGGTCTTACTATTCCTACATCTTACATTAGAGGCATTCCTTTGATATTTCCTAAGAAAGGGTGTGTGTATCGTATTTGTGCTTAATGCTTCCCGATTCTACCAGAAATCCAATAAGATAGGATTTGTTATGATTGGGTTCATTGGATTGGTTCATCAATCGCCTTAAGTCAGAATTCTATTTTGACTCTGCGCCATTGATTCCACTATGATTATTGATCAATAATGGAATAATTCCTTGATAGAGATAGGGGACATAATTTACATGGATATAGTAAGTCTCGCTTGGGCTGCTTTAATGGTAGTCTTTACATTTTCCCTTTCACTCGTAGTATGGGGGAGGAGTGGACTCTAGGGGTACTACTAATTGAGTAATCGAATTGTATCAATTGTTTAATTAATCGTTTTGCGAAGACTTCCAAAAATGTCTCTGTTTCAAAATTATACTGGAATGAATACAGTCATGAATAATAACCATTCTATCAAACAATGAATGATTACCATAGTTATATTTATATTTAGAAAATAAAATCTACGCATGATAGGAAATTTCTTCCACTTCCAACCAAATTATTCCTAAATATTCTATTTTTATGAACCGGCTTTTACCAGAATTATGGATATTACAATGAGAAAACCAATCCCTGTGTGTTTTTTTTTCTTTACTTTTACTGTTCTAAGTCTAAGAGAAAGTAATTCTCTTATTATGGCGATACATACTTTCTACCGGAAGCAACTAGTAGTTGTCCGCGGAAGTCGAGGTCCTACACATAATCAAATTAGATCTTTCTTTCATTAAGCGATCCACATATCAAGTCAAGCATTTCACCTTTCTTTTACTATGTAATATATATATTAATATAAAGAAATAGTATACTAGATAGTGTGTAGAAAGAACTATATATAGTTCTTTCTACACACTATCTCAGACACTTCTGATTCCAGCCCGATCATTTCACTTAATTTCAGACTTGGAGTTTGAATCCCTTTCTTTCATTTCTTCAATCATTGATAAGAACTAAACTAATAATGAAAATTTCATTCAAATTAATTATTTTGACTGACTGTTTTTACGTAGATGATAAGTAAAAAAGCAGTAGGAACTAGAATGAACAGTGCAGTAGCAATAAATGCGAGAATATTGACTTCCATAATCTCATTGTGTTTTTTTTTTTGCTTCGCAATAACTCGGGATCTAATCCCATAGAGATGATAAATTTGACTCCTGTAAATTCAATAGTATAAATTCTATAATGATGATACTGAATAGTATCAATATTATGAATAACAATATAGCTGATCTATCAAATCGATTAATCGTCGAGAATTGAATAGTATAACATAGGAAGATCCTTTATACATACTAAATAAAAAAGGGGATTCCTGATCCCTGATCCAATAAAGAATCCT